TTATCCACGCATATTGATATGTCTGTTCCATAAAAAAAGTTTTTTATTCTTAATTAATTGTTTCCGATTCACCAGATCTTACCTCGTTCGAAAAAAGTCAATAAAAAATCAAGATATGCACTAACTTATTTAATAATTTTAGATTAGTATTTATTCTATTTATTCTGAGTCTTTTCAAAATAAATCGTTCAAATATTCAAAACAAGAAGTTACAATTGGTCAAATGAGATGACCAAGTTAGATAGAAAAACGAATACTTATAACAGGAAAATGCAAATCTAAATTATTATTACGAGAAATTCTCGTAATAATAATTTAGATTCATAGAGCAAGGATAAAAATTACGCTAAAAAGAGTACTTGATGCTGATATGAATTATAGGATTAACTAAGGTCATCGGTCTAATGAAATAAAAACTCTTGAGTTTAGTTAGTTTCTTTCAACGCATTAACTAATTCATTATGGGATTGATTGTTTTCCATTTCAATCAAAATGATTTCTTAGTAAACGTTAGAATATTATAGATCTAAAATGAACTTTTTTTATCGAGAAAGGGTAAAAAACGACTGAGATATTTTTTTATCAAACCACGTATCCTTTAACAGATTTATTAGTAATCTCATTCTAAAATTGAATTTAGGTGTATTCTTTTCTCGAGTTTGACTAAAAAAAGACTCAAGTTTTTTTTTAGGCAAAAGTTTACAATCCTTTTAGGTATTTTATTACATGTAAATAAAGTCTATAATGACGAAAATCAAGGTCTTTTAGGTTCTTTCTTTATTTTATTCAATTTTATTAAATCATTAAGTTTCATTTCTATGACCTAGCAGATTCTAAAGATATAAATTTGAGAGATAAAGAACGAGAACTAAGAGTTTCAACCAAAAATTTTTGGTTTGACAAATATTGTATGGAATCGAAATTTTATTATTTTATTTCGAGTAATTTTTGATCCAATTTCACGGATCTTTCACATATCTATATTTCTTTTTTATGAAGAGAATATTATTTATAGAAAAAATAGATAATGAATAAGAAATAATAATTTGTTTTGAATAATAGATGTCTTTCACATCCAACTATAACAATGATTTTCAAATGGCAGTTCCAAAAAAACGTACTTCTATATCAAAAAAGCGTATTCGTAAAAATATTTGGAAAAGGAAAGGATATTGGGCGGCGTTAAAAGCTTTGTCATTAGGGAAATCTCTTTCTACTGGGAATTCAAAAAGTTTTTTTGTACGACAAACAAATAAGTCCTAAAATATTGGAATAATCGGAATGTATTTGATTCAAAAATTTGGCTCAATACTTTTTTAATATAAAATTAACAATTGGCAGTCCCTATTCTAATCAATATGAAATAGACCAGGTTTCAATCTTATAAGATGTCTAAAAAAAAGAATTCTTCTGTTTTCTGAATTCTAAAAAAAAAAAAAAAGAATAAAGAAAAAATACAAGATTTTTTATTTCTTTGTAGTATATTTTCACTAATATTTTTGTGGTGGGGAGTCTTATTTTCCCCATCGACCTTTACAATAATGAAAAATTTTTCTCTTTCTCGGGAAGGGCAGATATAATATTTTTAGTTCAAATTAATGGATTTTTGAAACTAATGGATTCCATGGTAAAAAATTTTGGATAACTTTATGACTTCTTAATTTATAATTTTTTATAATTTTTAGTAATTACTATATGAAATGGATTTACCATATATCTCCAATTTTGAGCCCAATTAATAAAAGAACTTCTTTGTTGAGATATTATGTACAACTAATCTGTCAATGTACAAATAATGTGTCAATTTGAAGTAATCCAAAATAACCTATTTTGGATTCATTGAGAAAATTTATTGTTTGTTTGAAATTTATGAAATCAGATAAACGAGAAATAATGAAGTATCAATAAAAGAAAAAAATGAAAACAGTTTTTTTATTCTATCGAGAGAATAATCTACTTGCAAAAGTTGGATTTTAGAATAGGATAAACTACGTCAAAGCCCTAAGATAAATAGATAAATAAACCGGACACCCTAATAAATGAAACTAATGAACCTTCAAATTGGCTTTTGAACTCATTTTTTTTTATCAATTTGAGTGTTTACTAAAAAACTTATTTGATTGAATTGGCTTGTTCAATCTCGACGATTGAATATAAATAGGCTATTATTAGTTCGAGTAAGCCGCTATGGTGAAATCGGTAGACACGCTGCTCTTAGGAAGCAGTGCTAGAGCATCTCGGTTCGAGTCCGAGTGGCGGCATGACATCTTCTAAAAGATATCCAATAGATCCTATAATAAAAATAAATTAAATTCCCGATTTCTATTTCTTAATTAATATTAATTTAGGGGATTCCCTCCCTTTTTTTTTTCATTTTTATGATATTTTCAACTTTAGAGCATATATTCACTCATATTTCCTTTTCGATTGTTTCAATTGTAATTATAATTCATTTGATAACCTTATTGGGCAATGAAATCATAAAACCATATGATTCGTCAGAAAAGGGGATGATAGTTACTTTTTTATGTCTAACAGGATTATTAATCACTCGTTGGATTTATTCGGGCCATTTCCCACTAAGTGATTTATATGAATCATTAATCTTTCTTTCATGGAGTTTCTCCCTTATTCATATAGTCCCTTATTTCAAAATAAGAAAAAATTATTTAACCAAAATAACTGCCTCAAGTACTATTTTTACCCAAGGCTTTGCTACTTCGGGTCTTTTAACTGAAATACGTAAACCCACAATATTAGTACCTGCTCTACAATCGGAGTGGTTAATAATGCACGTAAGTATGATGATATTGAGCTATGCGGCTCTTCTTTGTGGATCATTATTATCAGTAGCACTTCTAGTCATTACATTTAGAAAGATTTTTTATAGTTATAAAAGTAATAATTTCTTAAAATTAAATGAGTCTTTTTCATTTGGTGAAATCCAATACAAGAATGAAAGAAACAATATTTTTCAAAAAACTTATTTTTTGTCTGCTAAGAATTATTACAAGGCCCAATTGATTCAACAATTAGATTATTGGAGTTATCGTGTTATTAGCCTAGGATTTATATTTTTAACAATGGGTATTCTTTCAGGAGCAGTATGGGCTAATGAAGCATGGGGATCATATTGGAGTTGGGATCCAAAGGAAACTTGGGCCTTTATTACTTGGATCGTATTCGCAATTTATTTGCATATTCGAACAAATAAAAATTTTCAGGGGGCAAATTCCGCAATTGTGGCGACTCTAGGCTTTCTTATAATTTGGATATGCTATTTTGGGGTAAATCTATTAGGAATAGGGCTACATAGTTATGGTTCATTTACGTTAACCTCTAGTTAAATTCCAGAAAAGTTCTTACGAATACAAACAGAGTGGAATACGGTGTATATAAACCACCTTGTGTCAACCGGCGAGAACCGTGTGAATCACTACACTAATTGACTTGATTCACACGGTTCTCGCAAAGACCAAATATATTGGGTGAAAATTCAAATTCATATTTTGTTTTTACTTTATTTAAGATTTAAGAGAATAAAAATCCTTCTTCTTTTTTTTCATTAGTCACCCAACTCTTAAAAATCATAGGAGTTTTTTTCTTTAAGAAAACTATCTATAAAAATAATTAGATAGAATACCTTCAACCTTGTCAACTGATAGTGAAAGAACAAAATCCGGATACATACCAATACCTATTACAGGTAGAAAAATGGAGATCGAAACAAATAACTCGCGCGGTCCAGAATCAAAAACATAAGAGTTTGGAGTATTAAATAACTTATATCCATAGAACATCTGGCGTAATATAGATAATGAATAAATAGGAGTTAATATCATTCCAATTGCCATTACAAAAGTGATGGCAATTTTAGGCATTAAAAGATATTTTTGGCTGGTAATTATTCCTAAAAAGACTATCACTTCTGCAACAAAACCACTCATACCCGGTAATGCAAGCGAAGCCATAGAAAAACTAGTGAACATCGTAAATATTTTTGGCATGGGGATAGCTACTCCGCCCATTTGGTCGAGATAAATAAGACGTATTCTATCATAACTCGTTCCTGCCAAGAAAAAAAGTGCAGCACCAATAAACCCATGAGAGATTATTTGTAAAATAGCTCCATTGAGTCCCGTATCGGTTATAGAAGCAATTCCTATAAGTATGAAACCCATATGAGATACGGAGGAATAGGCTATTCTTTTTTTTAAATTGCGTTGGCCGGGAGATGTTGAAGCTGCATAGATTATTTGTATTGTACCTACTATCATCAACCAAGGAGAAAATATAGAATGAGCGTGTGGTAATAATTCCATATTAATCCGAATCAATCCATACGCTCCCATTTTTAATAAAATTCCGGCTAGAAGCATACAAGTACTGTAATGTGCCTCTCCGTGGGTATCTGGTAACCATGTATGTAGGGGTAGAATCGGTAATTTGACAGCAAAAGCAATAAAAAATCCAATATAGAATATTATTTCCAAAGCCACAGGATACGACTGATTCACTGATGTTTCAAAATTTAATGTTGGTTCATTAGAACCATATAAACCGACACCCAGAACTCCCATTAAGAGAAAAATGGAACCTCCCGCCGTGTACAAAATAAATTTTGTGGCTGAGTATAGACGTTTCTTTCCTCCCCACATGGATAGAAGTAGATAAACCGGAATTAATTCTAATTCCCACATGATGAAAAAAAGTAAAAGGTCCCGAGAAGAAAATGATCCTATTTGACCACTGTACATTGCTAACATCAAGAAATGGAATAATCGAGAATCCCGAGTAACAGGCCAGGCTGCTAAAGTAGCTAAAGTAGTGATAAATCCTGTTAATAAAACGGGTCCTATAGACAGTCCATCTATTCCTAATTTCCAACGGAAATCAAAAAAATTGATCCATTTATAATCCTCTACTAGTTGGATTAATGGATCGTCCAATTGAAAATGATAACAGAATGCATAGGTTGTTAGAATAAGTTCTAACATGCA